GATTGGTACCGCAGCGGCTCTTTGGTTAGGTATTGGTGCAACATTACCTATTGATCAATCCCTAACTTTAGGTCTTTTTTAATTTTCAAATTTTTTAAATTGTAAAAAATATCAGGACGTTTGTATCTAGGGAATATTCGTTGCTTCAACCAAAGCGAATTCTCCCTAGATACATCTATTCAATTTAATTCGGAATCGAATCTATCCCGATTTCGAATATGTGGATTGTGCTAATGATTCAAAACCCATTTTCCACTTTTTCGGTAAATCAATTACGAAATGTTTTTCTAGAATGCCCAATACCTCTTTTACATCTTCTATGTGAAAATGTTCAATTTTCATAAGGTCTTCTTGACTGTTATTCAAAAGGTCGAATAATGTATATATATTCGACCTTATAAGGCAATTATAGATCCTCGGAGGCAATTCTGATTGGTCAATAAAAATCGATTTCAATCCTATTTTTTTTTTTCTTAGTTTAGTCAATTTATTATGAAAGGTAAAAGGGGGTAAAGGAACCATGTGTTGATTGTCCGCTAAATGTAAGTTTTCTTCTTCTGTATGTAAAAAGGGAATAAATAAATCAATCAAATTCCGGGAGGCTTCATGAAGTGCTTCTTTAGGAGTTAAACTTCCATTTGTCCATATTTCAAGAAAGAGTATCTCTTGTTTTTCATTGCCATTCCCATAAGAATGAATACTATGATTCGTGTTTCGAACAGGCATAAATACAGCATCTATAGGGTAACTTCCATCTTGAAAGTTGTTATTTAGCGTTTTTATAAGATATCCGCGATTTCTTTCTATTTTTAATTCAATACACAAATCAATGGGTTCTACCAAGCTAGCTATATGCTGTGTATTGTCAACGATTTCTACATAAGGTGGTAAGAGGATATCTTGAGCAGTTACATATCCAGGACCCCTGACACAAATAGACGCGTCGCAAGTTCCATACAGATTACTTTTCAATAGAATTTCTTTCAAATTCATTAAAATTTCATGTACTGATTCTTGAATACCCACTAGGGTAGAATATTCGTGTGGTATTTTCTCAGATTTTGCACGTGTTATACATGTTCCTTCTATTTCTCCAAGCAAAGCTCTTCGCATTGCAATGCCGATTGTGTCAGCTTGACCTTTCATAAGTGGAGACAGAATAAAGCGTCCATAATGAAGACGCCTACTGTCCGTCCTTGATTCAACACACTTCCACTGTAGTGTCCGGGTGGATATTCTTACTTTCTCTCGAACCATAGTAATATTATTTGATCAAATCATTGAATCATTTATTTCTCTTGTTTCTTTTGCAACCTCTTCCATTTTTTTCTACACACGTCGTTTTTTCGGAGGTCTACAGCCATTATGTGGCATAGGGGTTACATCCCTCACGAAAGTTAATAGTATACCACTTCTGCGAATAGCTCGTAATGCTGCGTCTCTTCCGAGACCGGGTCCTTTTATCATGACTTCTGCACGTTGCATACCTTGATCCACTACTGTACGAATAGCGTTTCCTGCTGCGGTTTGCGCAGCAAACGGCGTCCCTCTTCTTGTACCCTTAAATCCGCAAGTACCAGCCGAAGACCAAGAGACCACCCGACCCCGTACATCTGTAACAGTCACAATAGTATTATTGAAACTTGCTTGAACATGAATAACTCCCTTTGGTATTCTACGTGTGCTCTTACGTGAACCAATACGCACATTCCTACGCGAACCACTTCTCGGTATAACTTTTGCCATATTTTTCATCTCATAAATATGAGTTGGAGATATATGGATATATCCATTTTCATGTCAAAAAAGACCCCCCCTTTTTACTTTTACATCGGGTGTTTTAACGGGTCTAATTACCCCTGTCTTTGTTTATGTCTTGGGTTGGAACAAATTACTATAATTCGTCCCCGCCTACGAATTAATCGACATTTTTCACAAATTTTACGAACAGACGCTCTTATTTTCATATTTGGCATTCCTTACCTTAATTATTAATCCACTTTTTGGAAGAAAATAAGTTTCTTGGAATTTTGCATCTCGAACCCTATTCCGATAAAAGGAATGGGCAAGTTGAAAAAACACCTAATCTTTTGAATCCTTATTCCGAAGTCGATAAATTATACGTCCTCTTGTTGAATCATAACGACTTACTTCAATTTTGACTCTATCGCCTGGCAGTATCCGTATAAAACTACGTCGGATCTTTCCTGAAACATAACCTAGAATCATATCTTCATTATCTAAGCGAATCCGGAACATACCATTGGGAAGCGATTCGGTAATTAAACCTTCATGAATCCATTTTTGTTCTTTCATTCCAGGTACAGCCTCCTTGAAGTATCAATTGATGGAGGAGGAACGATATTAGAAAACCCGCCCCTTTTTTTTTTACAAATAGGAAGTTTTGGCTCCAATTCGGATATTAGAAGGATTACCATATATAACATAAAATTTCTCCGCCAATTCTTTCTAGTCGAGCCTCTCGGTCTGTCATTATACCTTGAGAAGTAGAAAGAATTACAATTCCGATCCCGCCTAAAATTCTAGGAATTCGTTGATAATTAGAATAGATTCGTAGACCAGGCCGACTGATTCGTTTTAAATTGAGAATATTTCTATAAGGTCTTTTCCTATTCCTTCTATGTCGTAGGGTTAAAACCAAAAAATCCTTTTTATTTTCTTGATGTTTTCTCACGTTTTCGATAAAACCTTCTCGTAAAAGGATTTTAACAACATTTTCGGTGATATTAGTAGATGCTATTCGAACCACTCTTTTTTTATCCAGATCAGCATTTCGTATAGAGGTTATTATGTCAGCAATAGTATCCCTGCCCATAATGAATTAAAATTCTTGGTGCTTCCAAATTTTGATATAATCAACATGCTTTATCTTGTTTTTTTTCTTTTTTTTATGAATATGAATTCTTAAAGGCATATGCATGAGACACAATCCATTAATAAATCGAAATCCATTTATTAATTTTTTTTCAAATACCTCCCCCTAACCATATCACGATCTCATTTTATAACACCTCCGGAGCTAATGAAACTATTTTAGTAAAATTTAACTGTCTCAATTCCCGGGCAATTGCACCAAAAACCCGAGTTCCCTTTGGATTTCCTTCTTGATCAATGACAACCGCAGCGTTGTCATCATATCGTATTAGCATACCGTTATCGCGTTTGAATTCTTTACAGGTACGTACAATTACAGCTCTGACTACTTCTGATCTTGCTAGGGGCATATTTGGCACTGCTTCTTTGATCACAGCAACAATAACGTCACCGATATGAGCATATCGACGATTGCTAGCTCCTATGATTCGAATACACATCAATTCTCGAGCCCCGCTGTTATCCGCTACATTTAAAAAGGTCTGAGGTTGGATCATATCATTTTATTTTTTTTTTTAATCTATTCTTTCACTGCAAAGGGCGAAGAAAAAAGAAATATTGTTTGTCCAAACCTATAATTTTTTATCCTCAAGACCTATTTCCTTTGATTCTTCCCCTTTTATTTTTATCCCGAAATAATGAATTGAGTTCGTATAGGCATTTTAGACGATGCTATTGAAATAGCCTTTCTGGCTATATTTTCTGGTACTCCACCCATTTCATAAAGTATTCGACCTGGTTTAACAACAGCTACCCAATATTCAGGAGATCCTTTCCCTGAACCCATACGTGTTTCTGCGGGTCTTACTGTAACCGGTTTGTCTGGAAATATACGTACCCATATTTTTCCACCACGGCGTGCATTTCGTGTCATTGCTCGTCGACCTGCTTCAATTTGTCTAGATGTGATCCAAGCAGGTTCAAGTGCCTGAAGAGCATATTTACCGAAAGAAATATGATTACCTCGATAAGATATTCCCTTCATTCTTCCTCTATGTTGTTTACGAAATCTGGTTCTTTTGGGGTTATAGTCGATGGTTGTTCTGAATTCCATCTCTACTGCAGAACTGGACGTGAGAGTTTCTTCTCATCCAGCTCCTTGAGAATGAAAAAATATAAAATTGATCTATTATTCGTTTGTATATCTTCGTAATATTTCTATTTTAAATTTCAATGTTATATGACCTTTTATTTTTCTAATGTTATTTTTCAAATGTTATTGTTATAACGAATCTTTATTTTGTTTTGTCTTTTATTTTCTTCGATTAACCCAAATTTATCAATCCAAGAAAATAAAGATTTCGCAGGCGAATATTTACTCTTTTCATCGCTATTTCAGTTGTATGTAGGGTTAGCTCTTTATTTTTTCTTTTTCTTTCCCTATAAATGAATAGGAATAAATTCGTTTTTGGTTTGTTTCGCCATCCCGATAAATGAACCCGTTTTAAATAAATAAATTTGGATTCATAGGTTCCATCGTTCCCATCGCTTCTTATTTAATGCTTAGGTCTGATTTCTACAATGGAGCTCATAATGCAATTTTTTCTTGAGTCAATTTTATTAGTCTTTATTGGCTCGAAGCTCTTATTTTTTAATTTTATATTTCAAAATCGATTCGTTTAATTATGTATGAATCAGTATTAATGCTTTATTACACTGCCTTTTATGAGATGACTCATAGACCTTACATATTGGATGGAATTCTATATCATTAGGTATTTTTTTCTCTCTTTCTTTCACCTTTCCATTTATCTACATCTTTGTTCTTTACTTTCGCTTTACAACTTAGAATTCGATTTTTTTCTTTTATTTATGTAAAAAATTTTTTAGTTGCTACAATAATATGATCGATCATATCTTGACTGGTGATTTGGATCCAGATAATGCGAAGTGATGAGTTTGGTTATTAGTCCTATAGTTATTAGTTTATACTAATTTATACTAAGAGGCCGGTCTTTTTTTATTGAATCGAATCCTAAAAAAACCAACGAGTCACACACTAAGCATAGCAATTATATGAAATGGCCAATCTAATTTTTATTTAACCATACAGAATTAAGAATTCTTCATTTTAGTTTTGATTGAACAGAAAAAATGAATTTCTT